TCAACATTAAAAGAACAGAATCACGCTCTGTAGGATTTGAACCTACGACATCGGGTTTTGGAGACCCACGTTCTACCGAACTGAACTAAGAGCGCTTTATTATGATGGGAGATACGGATGTCAAGAAAAGGATTCTTTTTGTACCCCCAATACATCTTGTATGTATAGTATCATAAAATGGCAGATTGTGTCCAATTTTAATCGATCTCAATTGACCCCTCGTTACTGTCCATAGGAGAAGTGATAAGTAGGGATGACAGGATTTGAACCCGCGACATTTTGTACCCAAAACAAACGCGCTACCAAGCTGCGCTACATCCCTTTCATTTGTTGTACAGTGCCATTGTAGGGAATCCATGTTTTGTTTTCCACATCACAATTTCCTCTATCTAAATAGAATTTATTTTGCCATTTCTTCTTTTTGGTTTTTTGGTTTCATTCTCATAAAGAATTATATACATACCTAACGTATAAACGTATAAAGGAATGAATATTTATCAGGAGTGCTCAGGAAGGAGGGTTCATCTTTTTCTGTTTTAGGGACAGGTAGATTTCATCTACCGGATCGTTGTATATATCCATTTTGGTTAGAGATTCCCCGTACAAATGATCTTTAACTACATATGCATCTGATCATATATGTATTACAATATACAATAAAGTCAATAAAGTTAAAGAAAAAGAAGGAGGATTTTCAATGCGAGATATAAAAACATATCTCTCCACGGCACCTGTGCTAACTACTCTATGGTTCGGGTCTTTAGCGGGTCTATTGATAGAGATCAATCGTTTATTCCCAGATGCGTTGACATTCCCCTTTTTTTCATTCTAGTTATTGACATGGGAAGGGATCAAGAAGATTAGAGATACAATAAATTCTCTGTGACTAACCCCCCCCCCTTTTTTCGGTTCTTTAGGATAGGAAAGAAAGAGTAAAGAATAAAAGTGGATTGAATCTCATCGAAACTCGGGTTCGGGTTAATATAGGGAGAACAGAAATGGAAATGTGGGTCGAGGGCAGGCTGTTCAAGATCATACAAGATACTAAATGAAATACTGGGATTGGGAATAATTGATAGTTAGAAATATTTGTATTACTTAATAATTTGATTACTCTATTGATTGCAACGAAATCTTTCATAATTGAATTGGATTTCGAGTTAGCAACTTCTCGTCTATTTATTTTTCATTCCTTTCTTCTTCGCTTCGGTTCGAATCGAAAATAGAAGAATTGAGTGAATTCAAAATCCAAAGGAGGTTCATGGCTAAGGGTAAAGATGTCAGAGTAGTAGTTATTTTGGAATGTACCAGTTGTGTCCGAAATGGTTTGAATAAAGAATCGCGGGGCATTTCCAGATATATTACTCAAAAGAATCGACACAATACACCTAGTCAATTGGACTTGAAAAAATTCTGCCCTTATTGTTACAAACATACGATTCATGGGGAGATAAAGAAATAAATCGAACGGAACGCGTGTGCCACTCTTCCAAGGAAGAGGAAGAAATTACATATACATATATAATATATACAAATCCAGTCCTATTTTGGTCGGATCCGAAATGAATGAAGAAATAGGATTTTAGAAATAAGAAATAAACCATGGATAAATCCAAGCGGCCCTTTCATAAATCCAAGCGATCTTTTCATAGGCGTTTGCCCCCAATTGGATCGGGGGATCGAATTGATTATAGAAACATGAGTTTAATTAATCAATTTATTAGTGAACAAGGAAAAATATTATCTAGACGAGTGAATAGATTAACCTTGAAACAACAACGATTAATTACTATTGCTATAAAACAAGCTCGTATTTTATCTTCGTTACCTTTTCTTAATAATGAGAAACAGTTTGAGAGAACCGGGTCGATCCCTAGAACTACTGGTCCTAGAACCAGAAATAAATAAGCCTATTCCTCAATCGAATCAAAACTCTAATTCGAACTCAGATTGAAGTTTTGTTCGAAAAAGCCGAGAGATTGTCGCGCCGTAATGTAATAATAAAAAAAAGAATGGGGGAAGAATAAATCTTTTTTTTTTTTTTATTGAAACGTGTTCGTTCATTCCTACTACTTATCTTATCATACGAATTTCTACTATACCCTCCCGGAGTTCATTCTCCGGGGAACTCCGTTTAAAGTATTCCAGTGAATTCCTTCCAATCTCCTTATTTGATGATCGCATTGGAAATCGTGTCAAGACAATTCCTATTTGATATGGCTATTTGTGCAGGTATTTTACGATTAAGAAGCAACTGCCTCTTGTACAGATCAAGTATTAATCGACTATAACTATGGGATCCCCTATTCTCACGAGTTACTGCATTTATCCGAGTGATCCACAAACGACGAAAACTTCTCTTTCGCCTGCCTCTATCCCGATGAGTGGAAACCAAAGCTCTCATTTTCTGTTGAGTAGTAGTTCGAGTAAGTCTTGAATGAGCCCCTCGAAAGGTTGCTGCAAATAAACGAATTTTTGTTCTACGTCTCCGAGCTATATATCTTCGTCTAACTCTGGTCATTGAATCAAAAGAAACTTTGATGAATAACTAATTGATTTCTTTTCTTTCAGTCATTCTTTTCCCCTCTCCTGGTTTATTAATAACAAAACGGATTCTTCCGATGTATAAAATTAAAATAAAAATTCCAATGGCTTTTGCTACTATAACCTTCCCAACCACGATTTTTTTATTTCTTCCGGGCATTTCACCTCAAAAAAAAAAAGAAATTGTACCGATATTAGGTATAAAATAAATCGTAAATGGACAAATAGTGGCTTCCATCGTTTCTATGGTTACTTCTTAAACGGCGAGGTCCTCTCTATACACCGGAGCCCCTTTCCTCATTTAATCAATGTTATTGGTAACTTGTACAGTTCACGCTTTTTGGCTCTACCGATGAATTATCGAATAATAGGTCTTTTTTCAATGGGATCTATCCATACAGTGACGGCATTTAATTATGAAGGTTGAATAGGTAGCTGACCCTGTTAGTCCGTTCTTGCAAGAGTAGGAGCATAATCTTTCTGCTTCTTAAATATCATTCCCCCGCTTAATGGATAACCATTTGCTACCAATGGGAATTGCTTTTCATCTCAAATCGAGGTGATTGGATTTGCACCAATGGAAACCATAAATTCCATACAAATAGAGGTATACGAGAGATCTTTATTTTTCGATAGTGAATGGAGTTCTTCCATTCTATTCATTGGTACGAGTCATTGATACTGTAAAAATCGTCTCATTTGTTCTAGCTCATGATCCGAACGAGTCGCACATACACCCTAGTACATGTTCCTCGACGCTGAGGACATCCTCGAAGAGCGGGGGATTTCGTGACATTTCTGATTGGCTGTCTTGTGTTTCTAATAAGTTGTTTAATAGTTGGCATGCTGAATCATATACAGAATGGGCTGGTTTAGATCGATCCTAACCGGATGATTATGAATTACTTCCATTTCATATTTTACCCAGGTAAGAAGATAAAAGATCAAATAAGGGTTCATTCAAATTATGATTCGAAATGGAATCAAAGATTTATGCGAAATCCCCGGTATTTTCGATCGCTACAAGATCAACAATGCCATAATCTTGGGCTTCTGTTGCTGACATAAAAACATCCCTTTCCATGTCTTCGGATACAACCCATAAAGGATTGCCCGTTCTTTGTACATAAACCCTTGTGAGGGTTTCGCGGAGTTTCAGTAGTTCTTCCGCTTCCAGGATAAATTCTCCTGTGGGTGCCTCATAAAAAGAACTAGCAGGTTGATGGATCATAACCCTGATGATATAATATAATGAACGATTCCTCTATCTCGCATGATTGGGCGAAGGGAAGGGATAAAGAATAACAAGCAGGGAGAAAAAGATAGAATTGAACAACCGTACAGGCATCTTTTGTGCATACGGCTCTGTAATGGAATTTTTTTTTTCTCTTTTTTCATCGAAGAAAGAGACAAGTCGAATCTATCAGACCCAGATCGTTGAATGATCCATTTACCATCCTTCCTTTCGGAGTAATCAAAAAATACTATGATGGTTCCGTTGCTTTATATATTTATCTCGTCTGTGATTCAGCAATCCCAAAGTTTCTTTCTGATCCGATCAAATAAAAATAAGTAAAAAATGATCTTTTTTTTTTGATTTTCACACTCTTTCATAACATAAATATTGGAAAGAGACTTCTGATGTGGAAGCAAAAAGGTTTGTGACGCTGAAATGGACCCCGATACATAAGATCAAGTCGGAAATAACCTTTCTTTCATACTACTATCTCGATACATAATCTCATATTATGAAAAAAGAATAATAGTTTGCTCATATCGAACTTGAAATGCCATGCTATTATTACTTAATATTATTATAATTTTATTCATATTCCATATGACGAAGGCATAGTCTTTTTTTCTCTCAAATAAAAAAACTCATTGGCGCCAAGCGTGAGGGAATGCTAGACGTTTGGTAATTTCTCCTCCAACCAGGATGAAAGATCCCATTGAAGCGGCTAATCCCATGCATATTGTATGTACATCTGGTGGCACAAATTGCATAGTATCATAAATAGCTATTCCTGGGATTACCCATCCGCCGGGAGAATTTATAAACAAATACAGATCCCTGGTATCATCCTCTATACTGAGATATACCATGAGACCAACAAGTTGATTCGAGATCTCGCTATCAACTTCTTGGCCTAAAAAAAGTAATCTTTCTCGATGAAGTCGGTTGATTAGGACAAAATTCTATTCCTTAGGAACCGTACACGCACCTTTGGGTGCATACGGTTCAAAAAATCAAAATTGAGAAAAAAAAAAAAGAAATTGTCGATTCCAGCCCTATTTCTTTTTTCGTAGCGGGCTTTTTCTTCCATTTTTTAAGAAACATGAGTTTTGACTTGCTTCCCTATAAAATCAAAAAAGAATTCACTGAACTTATCGAGCTAACCCCTCATTGATGTATTGTTTCATCGAGATCTAAATCACGATGTAATTTTCTTGTTCCCGAATGGGCCTCTTCCACTCTTTTAGGTTTATGCTCTACTCCGGGTAAAGATCTGCCCGAATTCGATTTGCACATATAGGACAAATGATCCCAGTACCACTTCTTTTTGCTATGACTTCTTTTTTTTTTTTCAATTTGTTTCATTTTCATGCCTTCCACAAAATATTCGATGTATTCATCATATTATTCCATTAATTGGCAATTTGAGATCACTCATATGGTATAAAGGAATCATTTCTGATAGGGTGGTAATCATACATGGATTACCTTGGTATTTTCTGAACGGAGCCTGTATACTTCATTTTATTGGTCCAAGCCAACCATAAATTCTTTTAATTGAGAATATTGATCCTCCAACCAAATAAATTGATCTAATTGCACTTCACGCTTCGAATTATTGATGGTTCAATCAATCTTTCTTGGGCGAAACAGAGGATATCTCGATCGGGGGAGAGAACGGGGAAATCCCATATGACCCAATATGTCTGACAAGTCACACTATACGTCAACCCAAACTGCATCTTCCTCTCCAGGACTCCGAAAAGGTACTTTTGGAACACCAATGGGCATTAACTGAAAGAAAAATGAAGTATTCTATTTCACTTTGATGTGGAAACGTAACAAACAATGGTTTATTGTGTTCATAATATTGTCGTTTATCATATTTTATCGATAGATTGGAAGATTCATAGAGGAAGACGGAATAAAGGAAAATTCTTACGAACGGATCGTTCGAATGAGAAACAAGTATCTATACATTCGCTCACAAAAAATAGGATTAATCCCCCCATTGCGTATTGGTACTTATTGGGTATAGAATAGATCTGCTTCTCTTTGTTCCTACGAACAGAATTGTTCAATTATTACTAACGGAACAGAATAAATATTAACCCTTGTTTCGAGATAATCCAATGAAAAGGTGAGGTCCATAGCATAGTTATTTCCAATGTGATAAAGTTACATAGTATCTATTTTTTCTTTGAGAAAGGGGTATTTCCATGGGTTTGCCTTGGTATCGTGTTCATACCGTCGTATTGAATGATCCCGGTCGGCTGCTTTCTGTCCATATAATGCATACAGCTCTAGTTTCCGGTTGGGCCGGTTCGATGGCTCTATACGAATTAGCAGTTTTTGATCCTTCTGACCCCGTTCTTGATCCAATGTGGAGACAGGGTATGTTCGTTATACCCTTCATGACTCGTTTAGGAATAAACAATTCATGGGGCGGTTGGAGTATTACAGGAGGAACTATAACGAATCCGGGTATTTGGAGTTACGAAGGTGTGGCCGGGGCACATATTGTGTTTTCTGGCTTGTGCTTCTTAGCAGCTATCTGGCATTGGGTGTATTGGGACCTAGAAATATTCTGTGATGAACGTACGGGAAAACCCTCTTTGGATTTGCCCAAGATTTTTGGAATTCATTTATTTCTCTCAGGGGTGGCTTGCTTTGGGTTTGGCGCATTTCATGTAACAGGCTTGTATGGTCCTGGAATATGGGTATCCGATCCTTATGGCCTAACCGGAAAAGTACAATCTGTAAATCCAGCGTGGGGTGCGGAAGGTTTTGATCCCTTTGTTCCGGGAGGAATAGCCTCTCATCATATTGCAGCAGGTACATTGGGTATATTAGCAGGTCTATTCCATCTTAGTGTCCGCCCACCCCAACGTCTATACAAAGGATTACGTATGGGCAATATTGAAACTGTCCTTTCCAGTAGTATCGCTGCTGTCTTTTTTGCAGCTTTCGTTGTTGCTGGAACTATGTGGTATGGTTCAGCAACTACCCCGATCGAATTATTTGGTCCCACTCGTTATCAGTGGGATCAGGGATACTTCCAGCAAGAAATATATCGAAGAGTTGGCGCCAGTCTAGCCGAAAATCTGAGTTTATCGGAAGCTTGGTCTAAAATTCCCGAAAAATTAGCTTTTTATGATTACATCGGTAATAATCCGGCGAAAGGTGGATTATTCCGGGCAGGCTCAATGGACAACGGGGATGGGATAGCTGTTGGATGGTTAGGACACCCTATCTTTAGAGATAAAGAAGGGCATGAACTTTTTGTACGCCGTATGCCTACTTTTTTTGAAACATTTCCAGTAGTTTTGGTGGACGGAGACGGAATTGTGAGAGCCGATGTTCCTTTTAGAAGGGCAGAATCGAAGTATAGTGTCGAACAAGTGGGTGTAACTGTTGAGTTCTATGGTGGCGAACTCAATGGAGTCAGCTATAGCGATCCTGCTACTGTGAAAAAATATGCTAGACGTGCCCAATTGGGTGAAATTTTTGAATTAGATCGTGCTACTTTGAAATCCGATGGTGTTTTTCGGAGCAGTCCAAGGGGTTGGTTCACTTTTGGACATGCTACGTTTGCTTTGCTCTTCTTTTTCGGACACATTTGGCATGGCGCTCGAACCTTGTTCAGAGATGTTTTTGCTGGGATTGACCCAGATTTGGATGCTCAAGTGGAATTTGGAGCATTCCAAAAACTTGGAGATCCAACTACAAGGAGACAGGTAGTCTGATACAACATTGCTCCGGTATCTTTCGCCTCTATATTTGATTTTTTTGATTTGACATAAGGTACCGTAGAAATATTGATTTGAATCATCGCCTTTCTTTGCTCTTGTCCTTTCTTTATCTGGGAAATAATCCTAAATGAACAGGTGTGGAAGCTATAATTGTAAACAACGATCGAATCTATGGAAGCATTGGTTTATACATTCCTCTTAGTCTCGACTTTAGGGATAATCTTTTTCGCTATATTTTTTCGAGAACCGCCTAAGGTCCCGACTAAAAAGATGAAATGATTTTTCATTATCTTAATTGAAGTAATGAGTCCCCCATATGGGGGACTCATTACTTCAATTAGTCTCCGTGTTCCTCGAATGGATCTCTTAGTTGTTGAGAGGGTTGCCCAAAAGCGGTATATAAGGCGTACCCTGTAAAGCTTACAAGTGAACCAGATATGGAGATGGCGACTAAGGTTGCTGTTTCCATTATTAGAGAATTTCAAGACCACGATGGATCTATGCTACGATAAGATCGTTTATTTACAACGGAATAGTATACAAAGTCAACAGATCTCAACCAATGCAATAGTATTTATGGCTACACAAACCGTTGAGGGTAGTGCTAGATCTGGGCCAAGACGAACTATTACAGGGGATTTATTGAAACCATTGAATTCAGAATATGGTAAAGTGGCTCCTGGATGGGGAACCACCCCATTTATGGGTGTCGCAATGGCTCTATTTGCAATATTCCTATCTATTATTTTAGAGATTTATAATTCTTCCGTTTTACTGGATGGAATTTCAATGAATTAGGTCCATAAGAACCAGAAGCCCTAGCTTTTCAATCAAAAATGAATCACTTAGGACTCAGATTTATAGTCCATTCTGGTAGTTTGACCGTGGAATTCCGTTGTTTCGGTATTTCCGGAATATGAGTGTGCGACTTGTTATAATTGATCCTATTGATAGTACAGAGAATGGGTCTGTCATCTCGACAGAGATGGTTCTGCCTCGTCGGATATTCATCCTAGTATCTGGAGCACGGAATATATGGAATAGATCAAGAAATATTTGAACTATGATTCATACCTACTATTCAGACCTCGTGACTGGACTTCAAAAAATTTTCAAACAAAGAGGTATTTGATAAATTGAACGATTTTTCTTCCTTTAGAATCATGCTTATTTTGACCGAAGGACAAATCTTTCTCTGGATTTTTAGTCATTACATCTATGAATAAGTGATGATCAAATAGTTCTTACTCATAGAACCCTTGGTCTTAGTTTTTGGGTTTTATTGAATCATCGTGGTTCTAGTATGAATCTGAGGTTTCAATCGATTCATAGGGTCTCAACAAGAGAATTCCTATCAAAAAAAAATAGTAAACAATAGTCAATCTGCATTACGCACAAACAAAAACAACAAATCAAATAACAAATAAATAGGGGAATAGAAGATTCAAGAGGCCTGTAACGATCAACATAAAGACAGATGAGCTAACTTGATATTTTGGCATTCTCATCACAACAAAGAAGAGAGTTCGGATTTTGGTTCCTTCGTATCTTCAGAGACGATTGAATCAAGTGGATAAATAAGAAATTTAAAATTTTCTATTACATATCCATTGTAATCAGTATTTGGGTGTTTCTGCTTGAGCCGTACGAGATGAAATTCTCATATACGGTTCTCAGAGGGGGAGTCCCCTTGGTTTACCTATCTCAATAAAGTATATGATTGGTTCGAGGAGCGTCTCGAGATTCAGGCGATTGCAGATGATATAACTAGTAAATATGTTCCTCCTCATGTCAATATATTTTATTGTCTAGGAGGGATCACACTTACTTGTTTTTTAGTACAAGTAGCTACGGGTTTTGCTATGACTTTTTACTATCGTCCGACCGTTACGGAGGCTTTTGCCTCTGTTCAATACATAATGACTGAAGCCAACTTTGGTTGGTTAATCCGATCAGTTCATCGATGGTCAGCAAGTATGATGGTCCTAATGATGATCCTACACGTATTTCGTGTGTATCTCACGGGCGGATTTAAAAAACCTCGCGAATTGACTTGGGTTACGGGTGTGGTTCTGGCTGTATTGACTGCATCGTTTGGTGTAACTGGTTATTCCTTACCCCGGGACCAAATCGGTTATTGGGCAGTAAAAATCGTGACAGGCGTACCTGAAGCTATTCCCGTAATAGGATCACCTTTAGTAGAGTTATTGCGTGGAAGTGCTAGTGTGGGTCAATCTACTTTGACCCGTTTTTATAGTTTACACACTTTTGTATTACCTCTTCTTACTGCCGTATTTATGTTAATGCATTTTCCAATGATACGTAAGCAAGGTATTTCAGGTCCTTTATAGAGAAGACAGATCATAGATATTTGTAATCGATCATATATAATTTCGGGGAGGAACAATAGTGTTTTATTGCTACAAATATGGATTATTGAAAAGAATAAGACATCTTTTTGGATATTTCT